ACCAACTCAAGATATGCTTATTGGACTCTATATATTAACGATCGGGAATCGTCGAGGTATTTGTTCAAATAGGTATAATCCATGTAATCGAAGAAACTATCAAAATGAAACGGTTGACGATAATAAGTATACGAAAGAGAAAGAACCCTATTTTTGTAGTTCCTATGATGCACTTGGAGCTTATCGGCAGAAACGAATCAATTTAGATAGTCCTTTGTGGCTCCGGTGGCGACTCGATCAACGTGTCATTGCCTCAAGAGAAGTTCCCATCGAAGTTCAATATGAATCTTTGGGTACCTATCATGAGATTTATGGGCACTATCTAATAGTAAGAAGTGTAAAAAAAGAAATCCTTTGTATATACATTCGAACAACTGCCGGTCATATTTCTTTTTATCGAGAAATAGAAGAAGCCATACAAGGGTTTTGTCGGGCCTACTCATACGATACCTAAGCTAAGTAATTATGTGATACCGTGGGAATTCGGTTCTCTACGGCTCAACCGGTATCATAATTCCTGAATTTCTACGTGAATCAAGATCGAGGAAAGGAAGTCTTCAAATCACTGACTCAAACCCATTGTCGAATCCTACTCAGCGGAATATGGAGGTACTTATGGCAGAACGGGCCGATCTGGTTTTTCACAATAAAGTGATAGATGCAACTGCCATGAAACGACTTATTAGCAGATTAATAGATCACTTCGGAATGGCATATACATCGCACATCCTGGATCAAGTAAAGACTCTGGGTTTCCAGCAAGCCACTGCTACATCCATTTCATTAGGAATTGATGATCTTTTAACAATACCTTCTAAGGGATGGCTAGTCCAAGATGCTGAACAACAAAGTTTGATTTTAGAAAAGCACCATCATTATGGGAATGTACACGCGGTAGAAAAATTGCGTCAATCCATTGAGATATGGTATGCTACAAGTGAATATTTGAGACAAGAAATGCATCCTAATTTTAGGATGACTGATCCTTCTAATCCAGTCCATATAATGTCCTTTTCGGGAGCTAGAGGAAATGCATCTCAGGTACACCAATTAGTAGGTATGAGAGGATTAATGTCGGACCCCCAAGGACAAATGATTGATTTACCCATTCAAAGCAATTTACGCGAAGGACTCTCTTTAACGGAATATATAATTTCCTGCTACGGAGCCCGCAAAGGAGTTGTGGATACTGCTGTACGAACATCAGATGCTGGATACCTCACGCGTAGACTTGTTGAAGTAGTTCAACACATTGTTGTGCGTAGAACAGATTGTGGCACTATCCGAGGTATTTCCGTGAGTCCTCGAAATGGGATGACGGAAAAAATTTGGATCCAAACACTAATTGGTCGTGTATTAGCAGACGATATATATATGGGTCTACGATGCATTGCCACTCGAAATCAAGATATTGGTATTGGACTTGTCAATCGATTCATAACCTTTCGAGCACAATCAATATATATTCGAACCCCCTTTATTTGCAGGAGTACATCTTGGATCTGTAGATTATGTTATGGTCGGAGTCCCACTCATGGCGACCTGGTCGAATTGGGAGAAGCAGTAGGTATTATTGCAGGTCAATCAATTGGGGAACCAGGGACTCAACTAACATTAAGAACTTTTCATACCGGTGGAGTATTTACAGGTGGTACTGCAGAACATGTACGAGCTCCTTCTAATGGAAAAATAAAATTCAACGAGGATTTGGTTCATCCCACACGTACACGTCATGGACATCCTGCTTTTCTATGTTATATAGACCTGTATGTAACTATTGAGAGTCAGGATATTCTACATAATGTGAATATTCCACAAAAAAGTTTTCTTTTAGTTCAAAACGATCAATATGTAGAATCAGAACAAGTGATTGCTGAGATTCGCGCTGGAACATCCACTTTCAATTTTAAAGAGAGGGTTCGAAAACATATTTATTCTGACTCAGAGGGAGAAATGCACTGGAGTACCGATGTGTACCATGCGCCTGAATATAGATATGGTAATGTTCATCTCTTACCAAAAACAAGTCATTTATGGATATTATCAGGAGGTCCGTGCAGATCCAGTATAGTCACTTTTTCGCTCCACAAGGATCAAGATCAAATGAATGTTCATTCTCTTTCTGTCGAACGGAGATCTATTTCTGACCTCTCAGTGACTAATGATCGAGTGAGACACAAATTGTTTAGTTCGGATCCTTCCAGTAAAAAAGGGCAGGGGATTCTTGATTATTCAGGACCTGATCGAATCATATCTAATGGTTATTGGAATTTCCTATATCCTGCCATTCTCCACGAGAATTCTGATTTATTGGCGAAAAGGCGAAGAAATAGATTCATCATCCCATTCCAATATGATCAAGAACGGGAGAAAGAACTAATGCTCCGTTCTGGTATCTCGATTGAAATACCCATAAATGGGATTTTACGTAGAAATAGTATTCTTGCTTATTTCGACGATCCCCGATACAGAAGAAGTAGTTCAGGAATTACTAAATATG